TAGGTATTGGACTTGTCAACCGATTCATAACTTTTCGAGCACAACTAATATATATTCGAACCCCCTTTACTTGCAGGAGTACATCTTGGATCTGCCGATTATGTTATGGTCGGAGTTCCACTCATGGTGATCTGGTCGAATTGGGAGAAGCAGTAGGTATTATTGCGGGTCAATCTATTGGGGAACCGGGGACCCAGCTAACATTAAGAACTTTTCATACCGGTGGGGTCTTCACAGGCGGTACTGCAGAACATGTACGAGCTCCTTCTAACGGAAAAATAAAATTCAATGAAGATTTGGTTCATCCCACACGTACACGTCATGGACATCCTGCTTTTCTATGTTATATAGACCTGTTTGTAACTATTGAGAGTCAGGATATTCTACATAATGTGAATATTCCACCAAAAAGTTTTATTTTAGTTCAAAACGATCAATATGTAGAATCAGAACAAGTAATTGCCGAGATTCGCGCGGGAACATCCACCTTTAATTTTAAAGAGAGGGTTCGAAAACATATTTATTCTGACTTAGAAGGGGAAATGCATTGGAGTACCGATGTCTATCATGCACCCGAATATACATACGGTAATGTTCATCTTTTACCAAAAACAAGTCATTTGTGGATATTGTCGGGGGGGTTGTGCAGATCCAGTATAGTTCCTTTTTCACTCGGCAAGGATCAAGATCAAACGAATGTTCATTCTCTTTTTGCTGAACGAAGATATATGCCTAGCCTCTCAGTGACTAATAATCAAGTGAAACATAAATTTTTTAATTCGGAGTATTCTGGTACAAGTGGGCGGGGGTTTTTTGATTATTCAGGGCCTGATCCAATCATATGCAACGGTCATTGTAATTTTATATATCCTCCCATTCTACACGATAATTCTGATTTATTGGCAAAGAGGCGAAGAAATAGATTAATCATTCCATTTCAATCTAATCAAGAACGAGATAAAGAACGAATACCCCGTTCAGGTATCTCGATGGAAATACCCATAAATGGTATTTTCCGTAGAAATAGTATTCTTGCTTATTTCGATGATCCCCGATACAGAAGAAACAGTTCGGGAATTACTAAATATGAGACTCTAGAGATACCGTCTATTGTAAAGAAAGAGGATTTTATTGAGTATCGAAGAGCAAAAGAATTTAGGCAAAAATACCAAAAGAAAGTAGATCGCTTTTTTTTCATTCCTGAGGAAGTGCATATCTTATCCGGATCGTCTTCCATAATGGTACGGAATAATAGTATTATTGGAATAGATACACGAATCACCTTAAATATAAGAAGCCGTGTAGGGGGATTAGTCCGAGTGGAGAGAAAAAAAAAAAGGATTGAACTGAAAATATTTTCTGGAGATATCCATTTTCCTGGAGAGACAGATAAGATATCCTGGCATAGCGGCATCTTAATACCACCGGGAACAGGAAAAGGAAATAAAAATGCCGAGGAGCCAAAAAAACCGAAAAATTGGATCTATGTCCAACGGATCACACCTATAAATAAAAAGTTTTTTGTTTTGGTTCGACCCGTAGTCACATATGAAATAGCGGACGGGATAAATTTAGCAACCCTTTTCCCCCACGACCTGTTGCAGGAAAGGGATAATGTGCAACTTCGAGTTGTCAATTATATCCTTTATGGAAACGGAAAACCAATTCGAGGGATTTATCACACAAGTATTCAATTAGTTCGAACTTGTTTAGTATTGAATTGGACCCACGATAAAAAAGGTTCGTCTATAGAGGAGGTTCATGCTTCTTTTGTTGAAGTAAGGGTAAACAATCTGATTCGCTATTTCATAAGAATGGACTTAGTGAAGTCCCCTATTTCGTATACCAGAAAAAGAAATGATCGGGGGGGGTCAGGATTAATATGGATCCCGGATAATGGATCAGATCGCGCCAACCTAAATCCGTTTTCGTTTTATTCCAAGGCAAGGATTCAACAAGCATTTACCCAACATCAAGGAACTATTCGTGCGTTGGTAAATCGAAATAAGGAATCCCAACCTTTGATCATTTTGTCATCATCTAATTGTTCTCGAATGGGTCCATTCAACGGTGTTAAATATAATGACAGTGTGACAAAAGAATCAATAAAAAGGGATCCCCTAATTTCAATTCGAAATTCATTGGGTCCTTTAGGGATTGCGCCTAAATTTTTTAATTTTGCTTCTTATCATTTAATAACTCATAATCAGATCTTGGTAAAAAAATATTTGCTACTTGACAATTTAAAACAGACTTTACAAGGACTTAAATATTATTTAATGGACGAAACTGGGAGAATTTATAATCCCAATCTAGGAAGTCACATCATTTTGAATCCATTTAATTTGAATTGGTTTTTTTTCCAGTACGATTATTGTGAAGAGAGAGCGACAATAATAAACCTTGGACAGTTTATTTGTGAAAATGTATGTATATCCAAATATGGACCACCCCTAAAAGCGGGTCAGGTTCTAATTATTCGTGTTGGCTCTTTAGTAATAAGATCGGCCAAACCCTACTTGGCTACGCCAGGAGCAACCGTCCATGGACATTATGGTGAAACCCTTTCTGAAGGAGATACATTAGTTACATTTATATATGAAAAATCGAGATCTGGTGATATAACTCAGGGTCTTCCAAAAGTGGAACAGGTTTTAGAGGTGCGCTCACTTGATTCAATATCAATGAACCTAGAAAAAAGGGTTGAAAGTTGGAACGAACGTATAACAAGAATTCTTGGGATTCCTTGGGGATTTTTGATTGGCGCAGAGTTAACCATAGCACAAAGTCGTATCTCTTTGGTTAATAAGATTCAAAAAGTTTATCGATCCCAGGGGGTGCAAATCCACAATAGGCATATAGAAATTATTGTGCACCAAATAACATCAAAAGTATTGGTTTCGGAAGATGGAATGTCTAATGTTTTTTCACCCGGAGAACTTATTGGATTGTTGCGAGCGGAACGAACGGGACGCGCTTTGGAAGAAGCGATCTGTTATAGAGCCATCTTATTGGGAATAACAAGAGCGTCTTTGAATACTCAAAGTTTCATATCCGAGGCGAGTTTTCAAGAAACTGCTCGAGTTTTAGCAAAAGCCGCTCTACGAGGTCGTATCGATTGGTTGAAAGGTCTGAAAGAGAACGTTGTTCTGGGGGGGATGATACCTGTTGGTACCGGATTCAAAGGATTAGTGTATCATTCAAGGCAACACAGCAATATCCCTTTTGAAATAAAAAAGAATAACCAATTTCGAGGGGGGTTTAGGGATATTTTGTTTCAACACAAAGAATTATTTGATTCTTACATCCCAAAGAATATCTACGATCCGTCAGAACAATTATTTACGGGATTTAATGATTCCTAAGAACGGATTCATCCTTTTAACTTAACTTTAAACTATCTGGTCTAAAGATAATAGTGAATAGAAAGGAATTTATGGCTTGGCCCGTGTATCAATGGTCAATCTCCGGTAAAAGGTTCCATCGGAACAATTATTTATTTAGTATTTAGGGTATCTCATCTCTTAAAAAAATGAGGAAGCGTGGAGAGAAATGACAAGAAGATATTGGAACATTAATTTGGAAGAGATGATGGAAGCAGGAGTTCATTTTGGTCATGGTACTAGGAAATGGAATCCTAGAATGGCACCTTACATCTCTGCAAAGCGTAAAGGTATTCATATTACAAATCTTACTAGAACTGCTCGCTTTTTATCAGAAGCTTGTGATTTAGTTTTTGATGCAGCAAGTAAGGGAAAGCAATTCTTAATAGTCGGTACCAAAAATAAAGCAGTTGATTCAGTAGCATCAGCTGCAATAAGGGCTCGGTGTCATTATGTTAATAAAAAATGGCTCGGTGGTATGTCAACGAATTGGTCCACTACAGAAACCAGACTTCATAAGTTCCGGGATTTGAGAGCGGAACAAAAGAAGGGAAGACTCAATCGCCTTCCGAAACGAGATGCAGCAATGTTGAAGAGACAATTATATCACTTGCAAACATATCTGGGTGGGATCAAATATATGACGGGGTTACCTGATATTGTAATCATCGTTGATCAGCAAGAAGAATATACGTCTCTTCGAGAATGTGTAACTTTGGGAATTCCAACGATTTGTTTAATAGATACAAATTGTGACCCGGATCTTGCAGATATTTCGATTCCGGCCAATGATGACGCTATAGCTTCAATCCGATTAATCCTTAACAAATTAGTATTCGCTATTTGTGAGGGCCGTTCTAGCTATATCCCAAATCGTTGATTAATAATAAGATAAGTCAATTACTTCGAGAACTCCATAGATTTTTTGAATCGGTTACTATATTATGAATACCAAAAAAGAGATAAAAAGCCGAGGATATTATGTGATTACTTGATATCCAAAAAATATGATTCAAGTAAACGAGTTGAAAAAGAGATGGTGGAATCAAAATAATTACTTTTTTAGTTCTATTTCTGCCAGAGGACAATATGAATGTGCTACCATGTTCCGTCAACACATTAAAAGGGCTATACGATATATCCGGTGTGGAAGTAGGCCAACATTTCTATTGGCAAATAGGTGGTTTCCAAGTCCATGCCCAAGTCCTTATTACGTCATGGGTCGTAATTGCTATCTTATTAGGTTCAGCTGCTATAGCTGTTCGGAACCCACAAACTATTCCGACCAATGGTCAGAATTTCTTCGAATATGTCCTTGAATTCATTCGAGACTTGAGCAAAACTCAGATTGGAGAAGAGTATGGTCCTTGGGTTCCCTTTATTGGAACTATGTTCCTATTTATTTTTGTTTCTAACTGGTCAGGGGCTCTTTTACCTCGGAAAATAATACAGTTACCTCATGGGGAGTTAGCCGCACCTACGAATGATATAAATACTACTGTTGCTTTAGCTTTACTCACGTCCGTGGCATATTTCTATGCGGGTCTTACCAAAAAAGGATTGGGTTATTTCGGTAAATACATTCAACCGACTCCAATACTTTTACCAATTAACATC